ATTCATGCGGATATCACGCGTCTCCGTTCCAACACGAAAATTCTAAAAAGAAATGTTTTGAATCAAATCATAAAAAAATAGATACTGTAGGTATTAGTTCCCCGGGATTGTAGTTCAATTGGTCAGAGCACCGCCCTGTCAAGGCGGAAGCTGCGGGTTCGAGCCCCGTCAGTCCCGACAGATCCGATAACCAATATATATAATTTATCAATTCATCTTTCCACTCTCTGGGAAAAGAAAGACAGTCGAATTTCACTTTGCAATAGGGATTCTTATTCTTATGATTCTTAGTTCTTTTTTCTTTCCTTTTTCTTTTTGCATTTATTTCTCACCTACAAATTTTCATTACATCAACTAGGACTGGTTGCTGGGAGAGATATGTGAATTAGTACTAGCACCCCCTTTTTTATTTGTAAGATCATACGTAGGATTCCAAAACATATTAGGTCTGGCTTTTCAATTTCTCGCGTCTATCTAATGGAATAGAGTCCCATATGCTTCTCGGGAGTACATACACAAATGGAATTCGTTTCTTGTACAATACACAATTTTTTTTATTATAGTTACCCTGACAAAATACTTTTTCAGATTAATCCTATCTCTCTTTCTGTCTCCGATTTTGTGCCATCTCAATCACTAAGACTAACTAATTTCAATTTGAAACATTCTATCCCATTCAAATTGCACGTTTAACTTTTCATATATGCGCCCGAGTACAACCCAAGAAAACAGGAGAGGATATTAATAAAAGAAAGATCAAACAAGGATCTTGCCTTTTTAGACCTTTTTCGGGGTAATGAAGAATCTTTTTTTCCTTCTTTATTTTTTTTTTTTTTTTTTTTTTTTGATTCAGTATGGATAAAAGATTTTCCTATGTTATACTATTCAATTCGCGACGGCGAATTGATATGATAGCTCAGATATTGTTATTCATGATATTAATCCGATTCAATACCATCAAGATGTAATTCATCCCATTGAATTTACAGGCGAAAAATTGATCATCTCTATGGGATTAAATCCCGAGTTATTGCGAAGTAAAAAAACGATGAGATTATGGAAGTCAATATTCTCGCATTTATTGCTACTGCACTCTTCATTCTAGTTCCTACTGCCTTTTTACTTATTATCTATGTAAAAACGGTTAGCCAAAATGATTAATTTGAATGAAACTTGACCTCTTTATCAATGATTGAAAAAATGGAAATAAAAAAGGATTCCAATTTCGTTTCTTAAATGAAATGAGCAGGCTAGAATCAGCAGTATTCGATGAAATTGGATAGTATGGTAGAAAGATTCATATATTTCTTTCTACCATGCTATACTATCTATTTATCTATTAGATTAGTGTTTTTTTTGTAGTGTAGAAAGTTGTGCTATACTATAAATAAAGATAAATACTTAATTTTATATAGATCAATCTACAATATGTATCTTCTGTTATGTACATAGGGACCCCAATTCTATTTTTGGCTACATCTATTTGATCGATTTGTATTGATTCTGATCAATCCGAAATAATCGAAAGGCAACTCTTACTTTTATTTTACATACAGTTCGAATTCCTAGATTTCGGATTATTTCAAATAGAAATCCAAGTATCCACCGAAAGAATCAAAGAAAGAAAAAGGGTATGGGTATAACATATACTATATTAATAAAAAAATCAACTTAGTATTAGTAATAGTAATCTTTTTTTTATCATTTCCAAGAAGTAAAGTAATTAAATTGATTGACTGGTTGATAGATGATCCAAAGAGTTCTATGGTATGTAAACTTCTTCGAATTTTGAAAAGAAAAAGAAATAGTAAACCTCATTAATTGAATTTGTAACACTTAAACCATGATATGAAATGAGTCGATAAAGCACAAATCCGGTTTCTAAAATAATAAAACAAGTGGTAAGTGCCAAATCTGCGACTCGTCCGGGTCAAGATCTTATTATGTGTATATCTTGTTGAACAAGCACTATATCTATGTTCTTTCCTTTAGAAAGTAGGTATCCGCTTAATATTAATAACAGAACGGCGGCTTTCTCTTGTATTTGGAGAAAGAGGAAAACAAAAAAGGGGGTCTGCTGTTCCCCGTTGTCCCTATATAATTTGTATAAGAGTCCGTTCGGCGAAATAGAGAATTTAGAAAAAATCCGAAATATATTTCCTATCATCTACATTTCCTTTCGAAATATAAACATGGGAATTATTAAAATATCTCTTTGATTGACATTATTATCTTTAAAAACACTTTGCGGAACGATCTATAAAACAATTGATACAGTTTGATTCCTCATACTCAAAACTCAATTAGTTAAGTAGTATTTCTAGAGTCCACTTCTTCCCCATACTACAAGTGAAAGGGAAAATGTAAAGACTACCATTAAAGCAGCCCAAGCGAGACTTACAATATCCATGTGAATTATGTCCCCTATCTCTATAAATATGAAGGAATTATTCCATTATTGTTCACTAATACTAATAATAGTAAAATCAATGATACAGAG